CTTCCCGGAAGAACGATCATTTGATTAATGGATCCAACAAACACAAACAATTATAATGAATTAAAAAAGAAAGTGTTCTTATTCGAACCGCCTCGTGATCTTCAACCAATTCTGTGCTTCAATATAATTACCTGGAGTAAGCGCTATAGCTTGTTTCCAATACTCAGCAGCTTGATCGGACCAAGCCTCTGCAATTTCAGAATCCCCCTGCCGAATGGCCTGTTCTCCCCGGTCGGAATAGGTGGGTCAATTCCTTCCCTTAGAACCGTACTTGAGAGTTTCCTACCTCATACGGCTCAGCAATCAATTCTTTTGGTGTCCCATCTTAATCCACTCTATTTAACGTTAACGGAATGAGATTTCTCGTAAATCTATCCCATTGTCTCGGGTTAAACAAATAACCAGAAGAGGTGAATTCCATGAGTTTCAAACTCTCATTTTGATCAAAAATCAGTTTTCTCTTTTCTCCCACCTTCAGAAAAATAAAGCATAGGTATTTCGTATTTCCTCCCTATATTGTTAGAGTTTTCTGAAAGGTAACTATCTCGGTTTCGTATAGAAATGGATTATAGAATCTTTGAAAAAGACTTTCCTCGATAAGAAAGAAAGGACTTACTATCTTTGGGATCTGATGCTACACCGCTGCTCAATACTTTAGTGGATCGACTCTATTACATAAGTGGATTCCTAACTTTTATCTCATATCATGACATAAGTAAGCATAAGCAGGCCTTATTGTATCAGCACAAAACCTCACTAATTGATCTTTACGGTGCTTACTCTATCAATTAGATCCTTTATCCATAGAATCCAGTATATAGGCCGTACCTATTTCTTCATATCTCGGCTCCTATGAAGTTTCTTTCTTTGCTACAGCTTATAAAAATCGTCCCTTTGGACGATGCATATGTAGAAAGCCTATTTTTTTTTCCTCTCATATTTACTAGCAGGGTTGATCTTTCTTTCCTTCTTTCTATAGTCGAGATAGCCGCACGTAATGACAGATCACGGCCATATTATTAAAAGCTTGTGGTAAGAATGGATTTCGTTCTAGTGCCCGGAAATAATATTCCAAAGCCTTCGTATGTTCTCCGTTGCTTGTGTGAATAAGACCTATATTATAGAGTATATAACTTCGATCATAGGGATCAATTTCTGGTCGCGTAGCTTCATAATAATTCTGTAAAGCTTCCGCATAATTTCCTTCGGATTGAGCTGACATCCGTTACGGTCGTTCATTCTATTCAAATCAAAGAATCCCCGTTACAGAACCGTACGTGAGATTTGCATCTCATACGGCTCCTCCCTTCGGTGCATAGTAATAGGGGGAATATCATCCATGGAATCAAAAAAATGGAAATATTATTATTATGAACTGACAGGGGCTGGTGTTTTTACAAGAAATCTCTAGCCAGCCTTCCTGTAAGAGGTCTTTTCTTAACACTAACACTAAGCTCTTAACACTAACACTAAGCGTGTTCTTCCTAGATAGAAATGGTAACTCTAACGATTTCTTTGTCTTCAACGCCCCATATTTCCAGGAATTAGTCACTTCAACGATCTTTGATGGTTCTACGGGTATCCAAAGTACGAACGAGATGGATGTTTGTTGTCCCAACCATTCTTGTTAGTCCCGATCCCGATAAGGAAAAAGGGTTAATTTATAACAAATAACAAAGTTTTCGTGTTGTTGATTCCTAGGTGTAGTGCTTCTTCCCCTATGCTGCCTATTGGTACTGGTGGAGTAGGATTAACCTGCAATACAGAACCTATAGGTGTAACCTTTCGCTCAATACTAGAATCGACAATTGAAGCATCTGAGGCTGCATCAATCGAGGATACACGATAGAAGGAATTGTTCTATCTCCAAACTTCACCTTCACTAAGCGTTAGGTTTATTTCAATAATCTTTTTTCTTTCCATCCCGAGTCTCTTTCTCGTAAGAATGGGAGTGGTCAGTAAAAAAAAAAAAGAATCAAATCGCACCATCTCTGTAATAGGTAAATGCCTCCTTTTCTCCTGAAGTTGTCGGAATTATTCGTAATAAGATATTGGCTACAATTGAAGAGGTCTTATCAATAAAATTTCCATTTATACGAGATCTAGACATAGTTAGCAATCCATTTTCGAATTCTTCTCATTACCTCTCGTGGTAAAATGATCCCACAAACAAAGGAATTGTACAGTACGAAATGACATAAAAATGGACTAATTCTAAAAAAAAAAAGATGTGGGCTTTCCACTAAAATGGGCCCTTTTGCTTTGGGCAGGGATAGGTAGGAAATATTTGAATACGATTCAATTTCATTCCAATTGAGTAGTATACCAACGGATGGGACTATTTCATCTTCATCAAAGTTGAATAATCAAGGAATTTTTCCTACAGATTCTGATAACTCGAAAAATTTTTATTGGATTATGATCAAACCAGAAAAAAGGATGGAATAATCATTCCATGATGAAAATAGAATAACCACCCATTTTGGGTGCATAGCGTGTATACACCAGAAAATAGAAAAATCCAATTCATAGGAGACGATTCAGGAATTTGTAATAGATCCATGGGATAGCTCATGAGAGGAGTTGTTGTTGAGAAATATGAAACTGGAAAGTCATTCTGTAATTCCTATGTAAATAGGAATAAGACGGGATCATCGTCTTGACAAATAGGAATATATGTTTTGTTTTTCATGTTTTTAACAAGAAAAATGGTTTGTTTTTTGATCCCCCGAGCCTCGAAGGAAGACCTTTCTTTGATTTCTTTGAGGAAAGGTTTTCTATTTATAATTGATTGGTCGTACCTGTACTGCAATAATATGAATGATTCGCTATTTACTTGGTTTCTGGATCATAATCATAAGATTATGGAGGAGAGATGGCCGAGTGGTTCAAGGCGTAGCATTGGAACTGCTATGTAGGCTTTTGTTTACCGAGGGTTCGAATCCCTCTCTTTCCGTACCTTCACCTACTAATTCACCAACGTTACCGACCACAAACAATGTATTAAATACCAATTGATACCATCATTCCAACTACCATGATTCCAACAGTAAGACCCTTCTTTTGATTTTTTTTTTTATTGGATTTTGAATTTGATAGAAGAGATTCTCTATTCCTTATCAAAACCCTTAAATCTATTTCCCCCCCGAAAAGGGGGGCAAAATAAAAAAAAAATGATAGTTAGGTTCAAGTCTGACGGGAATAATATTCTACGACTAGCAATTCATTGATTTTCAAACCGACCCATTTACTATCTATTATTTGATTTACTAACCCTTTATATTGATATTGCAATGAGTGAAGAGTCAAATGTTTTGGCAATTCCTCTTTTTGGGATGAATCAATAGAATTTTGAATCAGAGCTCTGGATCTGTGTTCATCCCTCGTAGTAATAATATCTCGGGGTTTGCAGCGATAGCTTGGTATATCTACTAGACGACCATTAACTAAAATATGTCTATGGTTAACTAATTGTCTGGCTCCAGGAATGGTCGAAGCCATACCCAATCGAAAAAGGATGTTATCCAAACGCATCTCAAGTAGTTGTAGTAAAACCTGGCCTGTTGACCCTTTGGCTTTTCCGGCGATACGAACATATCTAAGTAATTGTCGCTCTGTCAGACCATAATGAAAACGTAATTTCTGTTTTTCTTCTAGACGAATACGATATTGAGATCTTTTCCCGGAGCGCGATTGGTTTCTAAGATCACTTCCGGATCTAGGTCTTTTACTAGTTAGTCCCGGTAAAGACCCCAGACGGCGTATTTTTTTGAAACGAGGCCCTCGGTAACGAGACATAAAGACTCCTTATTTGAATTTTATTTCATTTTATAGAATAAACCTAAATTAAAACTGAACTAAACGATATAAACCCACTGAAGTACTAGAAAGAGAAATGAGATGAATTGTATCAATGTCCGGATTATTTTGTATATTTTGTATATAATATATGGGAAGTAAGGATCCTTTTCATGATTTATTCTGTAGAGATCTAACTACTCCAATTAGTTTTTTATTCATAGTTGGAAGTTCCCGCGACATAACATAATAGATTGGTGACCCGGCATTTGGAGAAAAGGGAGGAGTCTTTTCAATATTCCTTGATCTCAAGGAGACATTATCGATCATGGAAAAAATCGAACAAACAAATAGAGAAAGCCGGCTATCGGAATCGAACCGATGACCATCGCATTACAAATGCGATGCTCTAACCTCTGAGCTAAGCAGGCTCACATAAACATAACATAAATAGTGCATATGAATTCAGGAAGCTGCTCGGATGTTCGCTATGAATATGAATCTTATCTTATTATTTTATTTGAATAATATTATTTTTCTTTCATTTTTATATAATTATATTTACATTTTTTCTATTCATTATATTAATATTATCATTAAATATTATCATTTTATATAATATATAATTAATATATAATATATAATTAATATATAATATAAAATTTGATAGCGGATCGGACCTAAGCATAAGAGCATAAGATAAGGATGCAATCCAGATCATAATGAGACATTCCTTTGGTTTCATTCGGAAAGGGGAGAGCTAGGACGAAAAGAAAAAAAAAAAAAAGAATAAATATCGACCGTTCCAGTATTACGGATTGGGCGGTAAAAATGAGAGGGGGAGAGGAAGATATATGTGGGATATATCCATTCATATTGAATTGCAGATACATCAATGATAGAATCATTTCTGATTGAACCAAATACTGGGTCATATAGGGATGAAAGAAGATGGGTAAGAAATAGGAGCAGACACCTTTTTGATATTGGATCAGTATCTAATGAATTGAATGATTCCAACAGGAATAAAAGAAGGGGACGGAATCCCCTTGTGATTCCGGCCTAAAAAAGAAAGGGGGGATATGGCGAAATTGGTAGACGCTACGGACTTGATTGGATTGAGCCTTAGTATGGAAACCTACTAAGTGGTAGCTTCCAAATTCAGAGAAACCCTGGAATTAAAAATGGGCAATCCTGAGCCA